ATTTCAGTATGTATACGTATGTATACAGGGTCATCTTTTCTGTAGTTTCGATAGAAGGATTCGATTCCTCTACCAATGCAGTCAACTCCATTTGTTAGAACAGCTTCCATTGAGTCTCTGCACCTATCCTTTTTTTTTTGATTCTCGCTTTCTGAACCCTTGTTTTCTGAACACAGGATTTGGCTCAGGATTGCCCATTTTTAATTCCAGGGTTTCTCTGAATTTGGAAGTTACCACTTAGTAGGTTTCCCTACCAAGGCTCAATCCAATCAAGTCCGTAGCGTCTACCAATTTCGCCATATCCCCCTTATGAGGCCGAGATCTCATTGTGATCCCCCCTCTTATGTTGGAACCCTTGAATTCATTAGATACTGATTCCTATATCGAAAAAGTGTCTGCTCCTATTTCTTACCCATCTTCTTTCATCTCTATCGGTGGGCCAGTATTTGGTCCAATCAGAAATGATTCTATCATTGATGTATCTGCAATTCAATATGGATGGATATATCCCACATATACATGTCTCTCTCCCTCTCATTTTTCCCGCGCGATTGGGAATACTGGAACGGTCGATATTCATTCTTCTTTTTTTTTTCGTCCTATCTCCTCCCTTTCCGAATGAAACCAGAGGAATGTCTCATTATGATCTGAATTGCATTCTTATCTTATCCTTTCCTTAGGACCGATCCGCTCTAATCTAATAGAATTTAGAATTAATAGAATCTGCTATAACTAATATGGATATAGTTATATATAATTATTTCAAATGTAATATTTTGCATTTAAAGAAAAAAAATTCGAAATCAAAGAAATAGAAATTTCTAATAATCAAATTTCTAATCTAATAATAATAGAAAATATAATAAGAATTCATAGAATGATAATATCAATCACTCGAATTTTCAATAAAAATTCTATATAGTTATAGTTATAGTTATATTATAATATATAAGAATATTCTTATGATATTAATTAATCATTTTTAATGGAATAGAATTCGATTCTTCATTCTATTAATATTAATTATTATATAGTTAAGATTCCGGTAGTTTACCGAATTCCTATGCACTATTTCTGTTATGTGAGCCCGCTTAGCTCAGAGGTTAGAGCATCGCATTTGTAATGCGATGGTCATCGGTTCGATTCCGATAGCCGGCTTTTCTCTATTTGTCCGATTTTTTCCATGATTGATAATGTCTCCTTGAGATCAAGGAATATTGAAAAGACTCCTCCCTTTTTTCTTTTACAAATGTCGGGTCACCGATCTATTATGTCGTGGGAACTTACAACTATGAATAAAAAACTGATTGGAGCAGTGAAATCTCTACAGAACAAATCAAGAAAAGGATCCTTAACTTCCTATATATACAAAATAATCCGGATATTGATACAATTCATCATTCTTCTTTGTAGTACTTCAGTAGATTTATCTTCGTTTATCGTTTAGTTCAGTCTGACTTAGGTTTATTCTGTAAAATGAAATTTCAATAAAATAAATAAAAAAAAAGGGGGGGAGTCTTTATGTCTCGTTACCGAGGGCCTCGTTTCAAAAAAATACGCCGTCTGGGAGCTTTACCGGGACTAACTAGTAAAAGACCTAGACCGGGAAGTGATCTTAGAAACCAATCGCGTTCCGGGAAAAGATCTCAATATCGTATTCGTCTAGAAGAAAAACAAAAATTGCGTTTTCATTATGGTCTGACAGAGCGACAATTGCTTAGATATGTTCGTATAGCTGGAAAAGCCAAAGGGTCAACAGGGCAGGTTTTACTACAACTACTTGAGATGCGTTTGGATAACATCCTTTTTCGATTGGGTATGGCTTCGACCATTCCTGGAGCCAGGCAATTAGTTAACCATAGACATATTTTAGTTAATGGTCGTATAGTAGATATCCCAAGTTATCGCTGCAAACCCCGAGATATTATTACTACGAGAGATGAACAAAGATCCAGAGCTTTGATTCAAAATTATATTGATTCATCCCCCCACGAGGAATTGGCAAAACATTTGACTTTTCACTCATCCCAATATAAAGGATTAGTAAATCAAATAATAGATAGTAAATGGATCGGTTTGAAAATCAATGAGTTGCTAGTCGTAGAATATTATTCTCGTCAGACTTGAACCTAACTAAAATAACAAAGCTTCGGACAATTTTGCCCCCCCTTTTTCGCCAAAGTCAAGTAAATAAGGGGTTTGATCCGGATTTTTCTCCCACTCACGTATCACAAATGGATCAGCAGTGAGATTTTCATTCTTTTCCACTCTTTCCGGCATTTTCCATACCACAGTAATTAGGAAGAATCTCTATCAAATAAAGGTCTTACTGTTGGAATAATGGTATCAATTGTTATTTGATACATTGCGGTTGGTAACGTTGGTGAATTAGGTGAAGGTACGGAAAGAGAGGGATTCGAACCCTCGGTAAACAAAAGTCTACATAGCAGTTCCAATGCTACGCCTTGAACCACTCGGCCATCTCTCCTACATAATCTTATGATTATGACCCAGAAACCGAGTGAATCGCGAGTCATTCATATTATTGCAATACAGGTACGACCGATCAATTAAATTCTAAATAGAAAACTTTTCGTCAAAGAAAGATCTTCCGTAGGCTCGAGGGATAAAAAAAAACTTCTCGAGTTCTCAGAATCCGTAGGAAAAATTCCTTGATTCCTCAACTTAGATAAAATAGTAATAATTGGTATACTACTCAATTTGAATGAAATCCAATCGGATTCAAATATTTCCTATCTATCCCTGTCCAAAAGGGACAATTTGAGTGGAAGGTCCACATCCTTTTTTTTTAGAATGAGTCTGTTTGTTTTTATGTGATTTCGTACTGTACAATTCCTTTGTTTGTGGGATCATTTTCCCTCGAGGGGGAATGAGAAGAATTATTGAATGGACTGTTAACTATGCCTAGATCTCGGATAAATGGAAATTTTATTGATAAGACCTCTTCAATTGTAGCCAATATCTTATTACGAATAATTCCGACAACTTCAGGAGAAAAGGAGGCATTTACCTATTACAGAGATGGTGCGATTTGATTCTTTTTTTTTTTTTTATTTATTTACCGCCCTCAGTCTTATGAGAAAGAGACATGATTCGGGATACAAAGAAAAAAGATTCTTGAAATAAACCTACGCTTGATGAAGGTGAAGTTAGTTTGGAGATAGAACAATTCCTTCTGTCGTGTATCCCCGATTGATGCAGCCTCAGATGCTTCAATTGTCGATTCTAGTATTGAGCGAAAGGTTAACCTATAGGTTCTGTATTGCAGGTCAATACTACTTCACTAGTACCAATAGGCCGCATAGGGGAAGAAACACTACACCTAGGAATCAACAACACGAAAACTTTGTTATAAATTACTCCTTTTCCTTATCGGGATCGGGACTAACAAGAATGGTTGGGACAACAAACATCCATCTCGTTCGTACTTTGGATACCCGTATAACCATCGAAGATCGTTGAAGTGACTAATTCCTGGAAATAGAGGGCGTTGAGGACAAAGAAATTGTTGGAGTTACCATTTCTATCTAGCACCAACACGCTTGGTGTTAAGAAAAGACAGACCTCTTGCAGGAAGGATGGCTAGAGATTTCTTGTAAAAACACCAGCCCCTGTCAGTTCATAATAAAAATATTTCAATCTTTTTTGATTCCATGGATTATTTCCCTTATTACTATGCACAGAAGGGAGGAGCCGTATGAGATGAAAATCTCACGTACGGTTCTGGAACGGAGATTCTTTGAATAGAATGAACGACCGTAACGGATGTCGGCTCAATCCGAAGGAAATTATGCGGAAGCTTTACAAAATTATTATGAAGCTACGCGACCAGAAATTGATCCCTATGATCGAAGTTATATACTCTATAACATAGGCCTTATCCACACAAGCAACGGAGAACATACGAAGGCTTTGGAATATTATTTCCGGGCACTCGAACGAAACCCATTCTTACCACAAGCTTTTAATAATATGGCTGTGATCTGTCATTACGTGCGGCTATCTCCACTATAGAAAGAAGGAAAGAAAGATCAAATCTTCTAGTAAATACTAGAAACAAAATAGGCTTTCTACATATGCATCGTCCAAAGCAACGATTTTTATCAGCTGTAGCAAAGAAAGAGACTTCATACGAGCCGAAATATGAAGAAATAGGTATGGCCTATATACTAGATTCTATGGATAAAGGATCTAATTGATGGAGGAAGCACCGTAAAGATCAATTAGCGAGGTTTGGGGGCCGATACAATAAGAACTGCTTACTTATGTCATGATATGAGATAAAAGTTAGGAATCAACTTATGTAATAGAGTCGATCTACTAAGGTATTGAGCAGCGGTGTAGCATCAGATCCCAAAGATAGTAAGTCCTTTCTTTCTTCTGGAGGAAAGTCCTTTTCAAAGATTCTATATGAATTTCTATATGAAACCGAGATAGTTACCTTTCAGAAAATTCTAACGATAGGGGTAGATACCTATGTTCTTCTGAAGGTGGGAGAAAAGATAAAACTGATTATTGATCAAAATTAGAGTTTGAAACTCATGTAATTAACCTCTTCTGGTTAACCCGAGAAAAAAAAATGGGATAGATTTACGAGAAATCTTATTCAGTTAGATATGGTAGATTAAGATGGGACACCAAAAGAATTGATTGCTGAGCCGTATGAGGTAGGAAACTCTCAAGTACGGTTCTAAGGGAAGGAATTGACCCACCTATTCCGGCCGGGGAGAACAGGCCATTCGACAGGGAGATTCTGAAATTGCGGAGGCTTGGTCCGATCAAGCTGCTGAATATTGGAAACAAGCTATAGCGCTTACTCCAGGTAATTATATTGAAGCACATAATTGGTTGAAGATCACAAGGCGGTTCGAATAAGAACACTCTCTTTTTTAATTCATTAACTCTCTTTTTTAATTCATTATAATATTGGATCCATCAATCAAATAAAATAGATCGTTCCTCTGGGAAGAGCCAATCAA